AAGGCTCTTTATCTAAACTTGAAAGAGAGGGGTGCCTTTGCGCTGCAGAAAGCTTATGCCGGAGATCCAGCAACCAGAAGACTCCCTTTTCCAGGATCTCTCACCCGTTCAGGGTACCCAACGATTATTCCATCCTTCCATAGAAGAATGATATATTAAAAGGATGAGAAGGCGGATCAATTAGTCCAGTTGTACTTGTCATGGTTTTCATTGGCGAAGGTCATTCAGTTGGCTAAGCCCTTGCCCTTTGACAGCATAGTGCAATTGCCAAAGGACATTGATTCCGTTATGAGCTTCTGTTCAGAGTTTCAAGATTTTGGACGAGGTCTCATTAATCGTTATTGACCTTTTTTCTCCCAGATTCCTATCGTTCAAGGAATATCTTGGGAGCCGGAAGACAGTGCCTAATGTAAGGATCCCTAAGGATGCGTTGTATCCTAAGTATCATTCGAAACCGATTAAGTCAGCTTTCTTAGCTCTAACTTATGAGCTTGCTGCTTATGGATCAATGCTGAGATTAGACCATGCACAGGAAGCCTTCTTTTCGTCGGCAGTGCTGTGGAGGGAGAGGGTACGTTTTGCCCTTGACCCGACTAACACTGAGACGGCCAATAAAGATCTTGATTGCTTTGAGCGTTGGGTAGGTCCAAAACTGCCCACGTTTGAACAGTTTGAATATCAGGGCGAGTAAGTTGGGTATGGTGATTGAGGGAGCGAGAAAGAGACGAATCTTTGCCATTGGAAATGAAATGAAGCAAAGACTCTTATATCCCTACTTTCAAACAAACAAACAAATAAATAGTAGTTGATGAGTGTTTTAGCTCGGATCCCTATGGATGGGACCTTTGATCAAGTTGCGCCCCCCCATGAAATAAGCTTTCGGCTGACTGGTTTTAAGGAAGGGTTTAGCTTTGACCTTAAGAGTGCCACTGATAGATGGCCGCTCCCGGTTCTAAATTCTCTAATGGCGCTGCCCAGTTACCTCTTAAACTCACGCCCAGCCTCTGCGCTCGCACCCGCAACCGCGCTCGTTCCATGATGCCAACTTCTGGATGTTCGAGAAGGTAACAAGAAATCAAGAACTCGAGGTTTGGTTTCCTCGCTTACCTAAAGCAGGAAAAGTGAAAGATGTGCCGAAGATCCGCCTATTGACTAATGAAATTATAGGTGCCTATCCCTCTCTAGCTGTTTGGAAGTCAAAGACTAAGAATTCTCTGAATTCGAAGAACGAACACGGTGGTACCATGGCAGGCGAGGGAGATCCATAAATGAAAGACGAGAGCAAGGCTCTCTCCTCAGAGGTTTTTTCTCGCTACCTGCTTTTACGCTGGGATCGGTACTACCGTGGGCAAGAGAGATGAGACCGAAGGTGTAGTTCTCCACCATAAATAAAAGCAGGAGGAAGCCTTCTCCCTCTCAGGCTATTCCACTCGCAAGAGTTTTCTTCAGCAACCAGTTTTGGGCCGGGTTGGACTTCTCACCTGTAAAGATCTTAATAAGGGGTTTTTTTTCGTTACCAGCGGTTTTTACTGCCAAGAGGAATCGATTCCCACTGTCTTCGTACTCTACACGAAGCTAGCTGACGGAGCGTTGTGAATTCTCCAAGTTCACCAATTCGATAATGACAGAAAGAATGGGAACTTACAGATCCCTACTTCTTTGAAAAGCCAGCTAGAAAATCGTTAGCCGAGCTCCCGGTGCACTGACAAAGAAGCTAAGACCATGGGGCTGAGACTGAACCACTATGTTACGTGCGGAACTCACCCAAAGAGAACAACCGCGGGAGGAAAGCGGTACCAATTTATAGGGTCACCCAACCTACTTCCTGCCGTGGCAAGTACCGGGGGGGGCACCAAACATTCGAAAACATGCACCAGCCCAATCACTTGACCAGGCAAATGGCTAGTCATTAGCCCTGCCAGCTCATCATTGGTACAAAGAACACGAACGAATCTCCCTCAAAAGAAAAGGATAAGAAGTGGAAATAGCAAGTCGAAGGATTGGACTCCTTCTAAACGTTACCAGAGGTAGCTAGCTATCTGAATCGCTACTATCTATGATATTCCACTGCAGCTCTCTCGCACGTCGGTCCACCACATTTGCCTAACCGCTTCCTCGTGGGACGAGTCAATCAACCATGTAGTTCCTTTTCTGTCTTTCGACTAGCCAAAGAGGTCTGAGTCAACTAATCCACCAAGATGAGGAGCTTTCTTTCGCTACCTTGAGCTGCCGCTACTAACAACACGACTACTTTTACCGCTACTTATGATTGCCACTTCCACTTCTCACTAAGGTAACCGGTGCCTCTATCTCCTCACTCTTCATCCGCCTCGACCACTTCCAACAGAGGCTGGAATTCCCTCTATGAAATTGGCATTTCACTCTTCCTATGGTACCCCCCGCCGGACCGTGTCCCATCCTTTCATTAATGAGCCCCTTTTTAGTTCCTATTTCACCTTCAGAAAGAATATCGGGACTTGGCTGAGGCATGCCTCTGAGTTCCTACTTTGAATGATGGGAATTTGCTATTCTCAAAGATAGACTTTCACCCCTTTCTAAGAAGAGCTGTCCTCAGCTCGACTACTCTTCGTCAGAGGCCCTGTCTCGGCTGTTGCCTCTTATTGACTGTGTGCCATTACTTACCTCAGCTGTCCAGCCGGACTGTTCGTCCTGCCCACTCTAGCTCTGCCTCTAATGCTACTCGTCTTGCTGCTCTACTTGAAGGCTCTCACCTTGGACGTGCTGGTTCGGCGAAGTCGATTTCCAAAACAAGATTCGGAATTCGAAGAAGAAGAAGAAGGCCTGGCTTTCGCTACCTCTGTTACCGCTAGAAGTAAGGTACGTCCATTATGAATCCGAGTGCTAGGCCGATACGGCATGCCTTGGTTGTGGAATGATGTGTGCTGTTGGAAGTGCAATTCAGGATGTTGCAAAATGTAACAACAAAAGGTGTTCAGTTCACACTGGCATCTGTCTTGAAAAAGTCTAGATCGGATTTCTATCCAGCAGGAGGAAGCTCTCTATTTCGATCAAAGACCCATCCCATGCTTGGTAAGTCTACCCGAAAGGAAAAGCTATCCTTCGTTCTTTTACGTCGATTGGCTTAACCCGATTCTCTTTCTATTGGAAATGGAATTGAAGTGAAGGCCCAAGACTTCCACTTCTTCTCTATCTTCCAACAATGACAATTGAATCCTGATTTGTGGTTGGCGAAAAGAGAAAGGCAGACAATTCTGCAAAAGGAAAAAAGCAGGATATTCCAGGAGGGCTTATTCGGTATAGGCTTACTTAGCCTATTGAGGGCTTGTCCTCTCAATCGCCGAGGGCTTAGTCCTCTCAAACGCCGAGGGCTTGTCCTCTCAATCGCCGAGGGCTTAGAATCCCACCCTGTGGCAAGCTTTATAATTTAGGCTATGGAGAGAGACCCAGCTAGACCTCCCATCTTCCATCCCGAAAAAGATCTAAGATTCAATCGTTGATGCCCGGTATTTTTGCCTATCCGCCGGCTGGCCAATCCAAGCCTAGGCTGGTTTCAAAGTTGACAGGGAATCAGTTCCCTTGGCCTAGGTTCAGTTCACTCGAGATCAGTGCTCAATGCTCTACTCAATCGCCGCTGTTTCCTAGCAGGACTCTCCCCTACAGTATCGTCACCGCAGTAGAGTTTAACCACCAAGTTCGGGATGGATTGGTGTGGTTCCTCTACGCCTAGGACACCAGAATATCGAACCATGAACGAAGAAAGGCATGAGAGAAAAGCATATTGGCTAGTCGTAGCTTGTTTTGACCTGCGCTTTGAATGAAGAAAATCCGACTTGGTCTCCTATCGTCGTTTCGCTTTGGTCGTAGCTACACCTTGTTCGGTAGCTTCGTTATTTTCTACCGCAACAGTACGTTTGACTTGCATGTGTTAAGTAGATAGCTAGCGTTCGTTCGAAGCCAGGATCAAACTCTTCTTTTGAGTATGATTGGGCCCTGCAGTGGTAGAACCTGGTGAACCGGGCGTACTAATTTACATTGATTCTCTATCCTGAGCTCTTTATATAAATATAAACCAACTCGATCAAAATCAAAGAAAACAAAAAGCAACTACATCAACAACCCGGGGCCAATTAACCGGCCCATCCTACCTACTAGCGCTAATAAGGTTGAAAGAAAGGATGCGTCGAGCAAGCAGCGCGACCCCCGGTTCTACTTCACTAAGCCCCGTCCTTGTACAAGGAGGAAGCCACTCCCACCAGCTTGAATCACCTTTTTTTAGTAAGCCTTTTTTTTAACACGGACGAAGGAGCTCAACAAAGGTGACCGGGCTGCTCATGATCCAATTTCGAAAACAAAAAAAAAGACTTCTTCCTTTCTTTCTTCTTTCTCAAAAGACCTTGATGGAATTGAGAGCAAAATAAAATCAAACCCTACCCCTTCGAATGAATTGAAGAATGAAAAGTGCCGGCCCAAACTAGCTGGGATTTTGGGGGTCACCTCGCAGCCCTTTCCTCCAATCGAGTTGCAGTTGGCCTTGTTTCAGTCAGAATGAGTCCCCCGGACCCTCTCTTTAGTAGGTTTCTTAGTTTTCGCTCTCAAGAACTAGTACGCTCTCTTCTCGAAAGCCGAAGAGCAGCTAAACTAAGCAACTTGTTAAGAGATTAGGCGGCAGTTGAAAGAGCTGCTCGAAAGCCCCGTGTTTTTTAGTATTTTTCTAAAACTAATAAAGGAAAGAAAGAAGTCCGGCCGTTATGGCCAATTAAGCAAACCACGAGTAATTCGTCTACTTTGACTTACCGCACAACACCACTTTCTTCTTTCATATAGAAAAGAGAAAGAAAGGATACGCCAAAGAAAGATAGAGAAGAGAAGAGATAGGCTCAGCCGCATCCCATCCATCCACACAACACGATAGCTTAAGCAAAAAGTAGAGAGAGCTAAGCTATCATACAAAAAAAAAACTTTGGATAAGCAAGCGTACCTCCGGCCTACCATACACTAGTCTAAATCAATCTTTTATTTGTGTGTGTTCTTCAATTGGAAGGTGGTTTTGCTCTTAGGTATCTGCCCTGTCCTTTTCTTCAATTTCGGAACGCTCTAAATAAAGTATGCACGAAATTGAAGAAATAAGCGAGAACTTTTCATTTTGGTAACAACAATATAAAGCTAAATATGTTCCCATATTAGGAAATATATATATCTTTTTTAAAAAGCATTGTTTGGGTGGTCCACCAACAGGGACAACCTCCAGCAATTGAAAGAAAGTTGTGAACGGGCAAAATGAGGATGTTTGACACCTCGATTGTCCCGAAGCCCTCTCATGCGAATGAAATCAACTTAGCCAATGTTTTGTCCGGTTTCACTGAAGGAAAAATGAAAAAAGAAAATAGAAAAGATACAAAATCACTAAAAGAAGATGAGCAGAAAAACTTCTTAGATACCATTGACCCCGGTATCTAAGAAGTTCTACCTACCACCTTTTCACACTGTTTAAGGGGCAGCATCTATTGAGAGTGGATTGACGGTGTTGAGAGATTTCCAGCATAAGCAGTAGTTGAACCAGCATAATGAAAAAGCTAGCAAAAGGGCAGGCCCAGAGTCGGATTCAGACAAATAGACAGAATGGCAAGCTTCATTACCATTCGATAAATCCCATCGGTTCCACTCTCCTTAATGCGCAAATGGCTTAAAAAGCTTTCTTCATTCGTCATCCCAAGAAGAAAGAATCTCCTTATTTCCAGCTGTCCGAAGCTTATAAGCAGGAATCGGCCATTCAGGGTACCCCTTTATGAGCAGCAATCCTAGAAGGAAGCAAGACTTACTGTACTGGCTTTCTTTCTTTGTGGAAGGGAAGCTTTACTAAAAAGATGCTTAGTGGGGCAAAGAGATTCGAAGGTTGAGAGATGGACTAGAGTTAACAAAAGGCCGATAAAGATGAACCTTTTTATTTGAGCCTAACTATCTATATATAAGGGGGGGGCACAGATAGATTTAGGAAATGCTTGATCTGACCATAAAATAGGAATAGGTACGGTACTCAAGCGGAAGTGGAGCGAAATGCTTCCCTTGAAAGAAGCACAAGCGAAACGATACCTAGATCCGGCTGGGAAACTACAAACAATGTTGCTTAGGTTACATTGGCAATAAGTACTTCAACCATTTTCTTCTATTTGCCACTAAGTAAGCTTGCCCCATGAGACAATGGACGCTTTTCATTCCTCTTTCGTCCCTTCCTTTTTCTATGGTTACCCGGAATCAGTACCAAGTAAAGTCAATTTCAAGTTAAGCTTTAAGAAAAAGACGTTTCACTTTTGATGGAAAATGAAGACGGATTCTCTCCTTGGCAAAGGGAATCCCCTTTCCCCTTTCTCTAATAATAAGAAAGGGGCAGGTTTCAGTCTTGAAGTTTGTCTTCTTCAATGGATAAGATTCAAAGGGCTTGACTGCACCTTGCTTCTAGGCTTACGGAAAAAGGCGAATCCGAGGGCTCTTTACTAATATAATAGGGGACACTTCCTTGAAGAAAGCCGTGCTCCCATCAGCTTTCAAGTAGATAAAGAAGTTCAGGCTAGTGACATCAGCTATCGGCTATTGGCCTTTGTGAAAGCTTCTCCTCAATATGTTTGATCCCTTTCCAAGCCTTCCTCTTCGTCAATGATTATGGGTCGCTCCTGTCCTGTAGTTCGATACACTACTCTAAGGCCAGTTGCCTATACAGCATCTTGAGTTTATAGTAAAGTCAGCTTTGGTTATCGCTATACCCTCTCTAGACAAACGATTTGATTCCAGCCGCTCCACTACTGGTACAGTAGCACCCTGCCTTAATAATCGCATAGGCACCCCGGAACCCTACTCAGTAAAAAAGGGGACTCCCTAAACGAGACTGCTAGCTGGTATGGAGGGACTAGCTTTGCTTGCTTCCTAGTCAAGCCCTATCCGTCTGAGTTTCATATGAAAGGTAAAATACTACAATCAAGAAAAAAGAAACTTCCTGCAGATTGCTCGAACCACGTAACCTAATCAATGCGCCTATTCCCCTAAATCAAGACAAAAGGGATTCCACGGCTCAAGGGACTTTTTAGCCCAAAAGGGACCTCGCTCGATCAGAAAAGAAAAGTCAAATTTCAATCAACTGATGAATGCCGTCAATCCAATCCACTTTCAATCAATCGACGACTGCTTCTCTTCCATTCTTAACGTCTTAAAGTGTACCATTCAGAAAAGGTAGGGTTACAGGGCGCTCTAAGGAGGAGATTTGTAAAAAGGATTCCCAATTAATGAAATTAGTAGGGGAAGACCCACCCTTATTAAATAACTTAGCTCGAACGTCCAGAGTCAGATGCTTAATCCATGCCATCCCTTTCAGCCTTAGCGCCGTGTTATCCCATAATCTATCATTCTCAAAAATTCCCCAAAGGGCCCCCTGACAAGTTCAGCAAAACCGTAGAGAGAGCGGGCTACACCTAGCTTAGCCTATCCAATATCCGATTCAAAAAGAGCTTGGATTGCTGCTTTTCCTCTCTCTGTATAAAGTCAGTCAGTCCCAGTGTTGGGCAGAGCCTATTGTCAAAGGATCGTTTCGCTGGAATGCTTGCTTGAATATAGCTACTCCCATTAAAAGGAATTTTGCACTCTACTATACGGTAGTAAAAGCTACAAACCGAATGAAGAAGTCGGAAGCAGTTCATCGCCTGTGGGAGCTTGCTGATAGTGAGGAAGCCATAATCTATCTATCGGATTGCCTATTTGTCTATCTGTCTGGTGAAGAGAGAATGGAGGATACTCTCAATAGGGCAAGCACCCAATACCTCGTCGAGTCCAAAGCTCCAGCTCAAGCAGTTCAATCCAAAAAAGAGATGTCTGCCCTGCCTTCGTTCTCGCTCAAGCTAAAGCTCAGTCTGCTAGCTCAAGTCGCAAGTCAAGTAGTGGAGATCCAGTGACAGACAGAAAGGAGAGTTAGACTGGAATGCAAGAATGAATCTCAAAAAGGTCTGCTCCCCTTCACACTAAAGGCAGGATTGCGACTTTGTAGGTTTCCAATAAAAGAAATACGTAAAAATCTTATTTGGTTTACCCGGGCTATACCCCTATGTATTCTACTCGTATCGTAGCATGAGACCCTCTCGGAAGTAGTTGAAGATCTAAATCTTAAATCCCGGGCTAATTGATTCTTCAACTCTATCTGTCAATGGTGAGATTGACACTGAACTCCCAACGGTTGAGGCTAATTCATCAGAATCTGAACCAGGCCAAAACTTGCACTCTCAAGACTTGGCTATAGTCCCTTGCCCTGACCCCCTAGTAGCAGAACCTCCCTTGGTGCCATCGAGAATAATTTGATCTATATTTCCATCTTATTCTAGCCCTAAAGACTATATTGCTCCTATTATGGCTGCTTTCGCCACAGGACCTAGAGGAGCTCCCATTATTATTCCAGCTCAATCTGTTCAGCTCCAAAGCTCCAATGGCCCAATATGGTCTACCTACTTCGTTACAATGGTTCCTGATGAGAACTACCTAGATGCTGCATCAAGGTTGATTGTTAGGGAAGGGATGGGGTAGAAATATAGTTTACGTTTCAACTTGATCAGTTCGCCTTATTATATAAAAAGATGAATGAATAAAGCTTTTCTTCGGAGAGAGAAATCCTGTTCCCGAAGACCACGCTACTTGGCTTGAGCGGTACCTCATAGGGCTACTGCTGGACGGTCGGTGGATCGATCGGCGGGTTCGCGCTTTGGCGAGCGAACGAATAAAGCGCATTTCGAGCTAAATTCTTGTTCTGGTGGAACTCTCTCAACCTAAAAGAGACTTGGTTGGTGCAAATTGAGTTGTCCACCGTTGAAAGGTAAGATCCAAAAAATCTTATTTAGGGCTCGAGCCTCGGGGTCTTGGAACTGACTCAGGCCATAGACTAGAAGTCTGGTCTCCGATAAGGCTTCTGCTCCCGCTTTGCCTCGGCCCTCTTCTTCCTTGGTCCAAACGAAAGATCTAAGGATGCCTGGGCCCGGGTATCCTTTTCCCAGTTTTTCACTTTTTTCTCGATTGCCAAGCCCAAGGTTAGGGAAAGGGAGTACGTCTCGTATATATATAAACTTGTATATAATGGGACCGAAGTCGGCTCAGCCGGAGATCATGCGCCCAACAGAAGAAAAACGTAAGCCTTCTTGTAGAATATATAGGACCGAAAAGGACCTCCATTTTGACCCTTTTTGAACCACTCATGGGACCACGTGAACGTGGGTTATCCTGGTTTATCCTGACGAGACAAGACTCCTGCATCGAATATGGGTGGAGGGTGGAGAAGGATAGAAAGGTAGTTTCCTCCAGCAAGGGAGATGACTTCTTCCTTGCCCTTTGAAGAGCGAATAACAAGCGCTTTGAATCAAGCTCTTAGAGTACTCGTAAAGACCTGAAAACTACGTTTTTCTTTTTTAGAAAGAGATTTCTAGACCTCGCCTCGATGTTGGAGCTAGGGCTGGCCTCTCCGGCCTACGGTGGGGTTAGGATGAGTGGATAAATCAACCAGCAAGCAAGATCTTTCTAGGCTTAAGCATTCAAAGAAATAAGGCGCATTGAGCGAAGTAACCGCGGGTTTTCTCTATCCTATGAAAGGAAGGGCGGGCCTGGGCTTTTCCAACCTGCTTCCGAAGAGCTAGGCAGGGAATTGCTAAGCACGAAGCTAGGCACACCACGAGGAGAGCTAGGCAATGAAACCAGACGAAGGCGATCGCTTGCAGCGCCTCGACTCAATCAAACAACCCGGCCGGGTCAACTTGAATCCACAGGTCTAGCAGCTTCAAAGGCGGGTGAACTTGAATACCTAGTTTCCTAAATTGAATAAGCTGAATTGGAATTGGAAGAATTTTCGAATATTGAAGACCTTTACTTTAGTATATTGAGGTATTTGGCTCGACGGCAGTTGAAGTTGAATAGACAGGTTCAGAATACCTAGGTTCAACAATTTATTAAGCAAACAAAAAGGGCTCTTGAATCTTAAAATGGAGAATTCCTAATGGAATCCGTGGAACGTGGCTTGACGCCTCGAAAAATAGGCATTTAGAAGGCATTAAACATGCCATATACAGCATGATAGAAGCCATAGAGAGGCTTTTTTTCGGTAAATTCAAGTCTTTGAGACATTATTCTGGTTTATCGCGACTCAGCTGACCCGTGTTCCTTTCCGTCTTTCGGGCTTGGTCGGTACTCAAAAAGGCAAATAACTGAAAGCCTTGTTCAAGCAAGCCCTTTTCGACAATCTGCTTCATGAATTCAAAAAAAAAAGTGGATGTACTATTTCAGCAGATCATAAGCGAGCCTGCTTGTTGCTAGCCTTGCAATCATTCATCAACTTCAAGGCGAGTTCGAAAGCTTGACAATTGACTTTGGAGAGCCCTTCTTGGACTTAGCTCTTCCATAAAAGCAGAGTACAAGGCACTAGACCTGGAAAAAGTCGGTTGCTTTTTGGAAACCCTTTTTTACTGAGTAGGTTTTTCCGAGAAATACGCAGAAGCCCATAGTGGACCGTCTGCTATCTGGGCAGCCAGCATTGATATAAAGGCATCGGAGAATGCAAAGAAGGTGGTTAACGGTCCCGGAGTGATGGTTGGACCCAAGTTAGCAACAGGAAAGATGGGTCATTAAAGGGTATCAACTGTCCGCTATCTCCTGTATAGGTCTTTTCGGTCTATGGCAAACTTTCCAATTGCTCTAAGCGCTTCAGCTTAGGTCAAGAAGGGCAAGGGTCTGAGGTCTGAGGGAAATTCTAACACGCTATCGCTATCGCTAAGTTAGCATTCTGGTCTTAAGCAAATCAGTCCTACCCGGTCGTCTCTGTCCCTCTGTCTCTTGCTTTTGCATTGAAAATGACGGGGTTTATGCGAAAAAGACTTCGATTTTCTTCCCGTACTTCCTTGAGGAGTTGCTTGCTTCTAGTACTGCTGAGTAAGTAACCCTCTTCAAGCTGGTGCCTAGTAGCTCATCCCTTGTTAGAAGCTCATCTGCTAAAGCCAATCGCTCCTATCTAGACTCAGTCTATACGAGCATCTCTCTTTAGCAATCAAGCTAGTTCGGGGCTACGATAGGAAAAGAAAGATGGACAAAATAAAATGCTTTCTTTTCCGCCTTAGGAGCGAATCTCTGCTTGTTGAAAGACTTCTTCCCTTGGAATAGCTCTCCTTCTTACAGACTGATCTAACAATTCTTTTTTGATTTAGCCTGAGAAGGCGGCTAGCTACACAGGGTTCCATACGCGCATTCGATTGACCTTAGCTTATGGTCTAGGCCTCACATTCGTCTCCGTCATCTCCGTCTCTGTCTCCAACTTCCCTTCGAAAGTCAACACAACATAAGAACGAGTAAAACAAGAGAAAGAAGAGCCTTCATTCTATGAACTTCTTTATTGAATTGAATGTTTGGTGTCAGAGCTCGTGAAGGAAGAGTCACTCGCCCTCGTATTAGAAGATTATCTCACCCTGTGGTCGACATTCCATTCCCCTTAGTCGTAGGTGCTCGTTCTATTTTGATTTGAATGGGCCGGGTCTCCCGAGGTACATATGGCCGGCCCTTCGGGTGTCTCGATGATACAGACGAATTCCAATCACATCCCCTATCACTTAAAGCCAATCTTTACCAAAGGAGGAAATAGAATCGAATAATCTACCTTCTTTTTTCCTTCCCGTTGATTCCCCCCGACAATCAAGCTGCACTTCCTTCTAACAAGTGGCTGAGAGTTAGCAAGCAACCTTGGCCTCTTGGCAGGAGGTTCGCTGTCCCCCTCCTTTCCGGTCCGGCCGCGGTACGGCACCTGAACTCGAAGCTACGATCAGATCCGATTGGATCTGATCCGTTCAGATTCCACAGATCCAGCCGATTGGATCTGGTCCTATCCGACCCAGCCCCGGAACTTAGAACGGCCGGCCTGTTTGGACGGTAGAACGGGGAGAGGGGGAGTCGTGCCCATTCTCTCTCCGGGCACGAGGCAGGAACATCAAAAAAATGGAAGACCGAATCCTAATAGATAGAGATCATGATGTAACGACATATTCAAAAATACGTAATCCGATTTGATAGGCTGCCCGCAGAAAGAGTTTACCGACCGCATAACAATTCATTTTTGTGTGTAGCGCGGGGGGCCATGTCTCCCGAACGATCATAGTACGGCCGCTCATCTAATATCAAATCAATGGGTAGATCTCACTTCTCTTCCCCCATACCATAGCCGGAAGGGATAGCGTATCCACAGAAGAGAGAGTACGGGCCCTTACCCTTCATTTAGTTTAGACGCGGCTCGAATGCCTTTATGCTATAAGCTGTGTTAAGCATGCTTCTTTGACAGAAAACATACTCTTTTTCCATGACAACAGTCGCGACTATACTATAAAGGGCGGGGCGGTAAGCTCTCTATCAACAACAGGGGGGCTGTTCTCCTTTGTCAACTCCTTGCTTGTGTCGTTGACAAAGTCAACCTTTGGATGTTGTTGTGACGCTTTGGTTAGGCTCGGTTGACTTTGTCAACGCTACTAAGGACCGGGGCGAGCGAAATTCAGTAGAGGCTCGAAGAGGGGTTTACTAAGCGAAGGGCCGAAGGCGGCTTTGCTATTTATCCTACTATACCCTTGGAATAGCTGGGCGGCAGGCAAAGCTGCAAGGAGATAGTGCGGCTTTCTTTGTTCTCATGGCAGAGTGAGGGGCGCTATCCATCCGCCAATAGAGCCGGCTTTTAGTGAAGATCCGCTCATATGCTGCATGAGGGGCGGCAAAAGGCGGCTTTGCTCATGAGTTAGCGGTCAAGCGGAAAAGGACCTGCTGGCTTCTTTTCTTTCCGGAGCAGAGCTGCCTTGCTCGTAGCTCCCTATTGATATAAAAGGGGATGAAGGGTGAAAGAAAAAAAAGAAGCAAGTCTTGAGGGAGTAAAGAGCCACCGTTAGGTGGTTCTGCGCCAAGTGCGATCGATTGTCCTTCCTTTATAGATTGAACTACCGTAACTCCACTCAACCAACAAAGTCAATTCCATACTCAAAGTTGAGTTACCGTACAAACTCAATATCTATAAAAACTAAGGGGGAAGAGTTTTTACTGAAGCCGAAAGGTATCCTAAAGGAATGGTAGCACCACAATCCACCCAGACGCGGCCATCATAAATGGTTCGTGCGACGGCGGCGGAGGCAGGTTCTGGATAATCCATTGAATCTTCTTCTTTTCTTTCTCTTTTCTCTCTTTTTCTTCATTTTCCTCTTCCTATGGAACTCTCTCTTGAAACATTTCCAGAAACTCGAGTCTTATTTCCTCTTCTTCTTTCGGTGGAGCTTCCTCTCTAGGTTCTTCTTGCAGCCTTATCCCTTTTTAAAATGCTTCTTCCCTTAGGATTGCCTTTGGAAGCCGAAACGTAGGGGTCATGATGATCCAGTGGGAGGGTCACAAAGCCAGATAGCATTAATTGTAGTGATGGTAGGGGGATGTTGGAAATCGGGCACTTCCTCGGCCTAGCATGTTGAGACCGGAGCGTGACTAGGGAGCGAGTTCTTCAAAACTCCCATTTTCTCGTTGAGGTTCTTAGGAGTTTCCTGTTCATCCGCCCAGATATACTGAGGGGATTTTTCCTTCTTCTATTCTATGAAAGATTGGATTTTTTGCTTCAAAGTCCAGCTTGCATCCGTCGCATGACCCGAGCCCCACCCCCTATTTGAGTAAGGCTGGAAAGAAAGAGGTCCTTGCTTTATGAAACTTCAACCTTCGATCGGAATACGGATTCGGTTAGTTTTTTGGGTTGATCAACCGCCGGAATTTCTCGTTAGTGAAGTGCTCATAGAAGTCTTTGTATATGGGGGCGTTAGCCCCCTTTTCTCTTAGATCTTGAACGAAGGCGTTGAGTATTCCTTCTAATAGATGTCGTTGATAGGGATGGCGCATAGAACTGAGAGATTTGACTTTGATCTTCGACTTGAACTTTCACTGCAAAATTTCACTTTTTTTCCGTCTTTCTTTTTCTAGTAAGATTTCCATCCTTCGTTAATCTTTAATCCCCATGTTCGTCATGCTATGAATATAGGTAGGCAAATTACGCCATTTCTTTTGAAGGGTAGTGTTCATCTGATATAATTCACTTTCACTTCGAAAGCATCTTTTGAAATAGTTTTCCCACTTTTTTGTTGTTATCCATCAATCGAAGAATTTGCATAAAAAAAAAACACACTTTCTCAACGGGCGTCCGCTTTATTCCAAAAGATATTTATAGCAAGCAGCACTCCTACTAATTCCCGTTCGATAGGTTCCCATTCGGGGGCTTCAACCAGCATTTCGCCCCATGCATCGGGAATTGGATCAAGATCAACTGCTTCTTAAGCTTTTGGATTTGGCTCTAGAATTGACTATTGAAAAGGAAGGGATGTTGGGCGAGGTGATGGCTCTCTTTCAAGATATGCATCTCGAACCAGGTCTCCAACCGGCACTGAAATTGGCCCTGCACCGGGGGTGCCCCTCTCCGGTCTCAAGAACTCGAGCGGTCTTTATAGGTACTGGTAGCCGATTCGGATTGTATAGCTGCTGGAAAGCATAAAGATCGATCAATGCCCAGATTGCAACGCATTAAGATGTCAATGCCCAGTAGTGAATGTGTTCCCGGTGGGTCTATCGTAAGTATTCTAGTGCAAATCATATCTGTATTTCTTTCAAAGCACGTCAAGACCAAAATCGAATATCATAATCACAGTGCTTTCATTTTATTTCATATAATGGTTGGGCTTGGGCAGAAGATTTGTATAAAGAAAGAAGTGAGTGAATATCGATGGCCTTTGTTGAACAGAGAGCGAACGGACGGCAAGTGACTTTGATCTCACGCGGGCCTATACTTCGGCTACTAATAAGGGGGCTGGGCTTTCTCTTCTGGTTGCTTCTGGGTCCCTGGGAAGGGTCTAAGGTGAGTTCTAAGGCTGGTTTGGAACCCTTCCCTTGAACAGGAGCTTCAGCTTAAGTAGCCGCTGGTGTCGAAGCCGAAACTGCAGGATCTGTTGTAGACGCAGGAAGCAGCTAAGAGAGCTAGCAGACAATAAGCAGCAGCAAAGAGCGGTGTCGGGTTTCTGCATGAAAGCATAGGGGAAGGAAAGCAGCGGTTAGAAAAGAAGCAGTAAGCAGCTGTCAGAACCGGTTAGCGGTAGTCGATCAAAATGATTCGTTAAGTTGTGCGAAGGACAATTGCATTGCCTCGAAATATTACTTTATGAACAGGGATGCTGCACACACAGCACAGGCTTTGGACTGTAGATCGTTCTGTCTCATATGGTCTTTCTTCCCTTGGCTATTACCAATCACTGGGCCTATTGCAAAGGCCTTGGTTCGCGTAATCAAAGCTCGCTTCGCCTTATGAAAGGGTTCCATGCCCCGCCCGGCTACTATACTGATAGTTGGTTCGGGTTGTGCCTATGCCACTCCCTTTCGGACCCTTGCCTAGTGGGTTAGGTCCGCTCTATTGCTGCTTTCTCTCATCCCAGCGGATCGTAAAGCCATCCATCCCTATCGCGTGCATTAAGCCCTGTTGACGAGACTGAACGTCTTGAACCTATTTGACCGATTAAAAGACGATTTCCAATAATGAACCAACCAAGGCAGCGTGCAAGCCTTCCTTCTTTCCCTTATTTATGGGAAAGCGAGCTCTATAGCTGCAAGGGCTTAAAGCTCGGCCATTGATTGCTCTGTCTTGATGAGCTCATTCTTTAAAATCCGCGTAATTCTAAAGGACGAAGGATTCTTATATCAGTAGAGTCGAGTTCCTTCCCCTTCTTCTCCATTCCCGGATCCTGCTTCGTAAGATGAACTTGGGGGAGAGCAAAACTACTTTATTTACATATGAAATCTTTCTATATTCAATAGAAAGAGCTACTGCAGAAAGGGGGGCAGGACCCGCGGCACCTCCTATACCACTTGGTGAACCAAGGGCCCTTGGCAGACAGACTGATTGAAGCTAGTCGGATGCTTATTCGAAGACTTCTTGAATGGAAGCTCCTTGAGCGGATGAAAGCACTTTGAGCAATGGGGCTTCCTGTCTGTTAATGAACTCTTATTAACCATCATGAGATTTGGTAGGCTATGGATAGACTAGCAGCTTGCTTAGCTTAGACCAAGTTGAGTTCTTCAGTCTTACGTGTAGGGGAGGGACCGTCCCCACTAGTTCAGCAATCCACCGGAAAAGGCAATGGAAATGAAAATCAAATGAAGTTGCTTCGTCCTTTTCAAATAGGGTCGCTCATACATCAGTTCTGTCCCAAGCATTCATAGAGAAATCAGCCTTAGACAAGCCCTCAGAGGATCCCTACTAGTATGGTAAAGCAGTGCCTTCCGAGTCGAGCCAAAAAGTCAGAGTCCCTTTACTCGCTACTGACAAAGACCGAAAGCGTAAATGAAGTGAATGGAAGGATGTCTCTTACCCCTCCCGGGCACTAAACAAAAGGAAAGACTCGGCCCAAACTTGACTTAGCCCAAAAGGAAAGACTAATGGGTTCCTATCAAAGGTAATACTATACTAATAGGTTCCTATCTACCTTTCTAAGACAAGCTTTCGCTTGCCTCTCTTTAGGGAAAAAAGCAACCAATGCTATGGTGTCCAACCTAACGCTTTCCGAGCCAACCTAACACCCCTAACACTTTCCTCTCACTGGAGTTTAAGCCAAATCAGGCCAGGCTTTCCTGACTTTGCCGACCTTCTAATTCATATCTCTTTGTTTTAAATGTCGCACTTTATGTAATGTACTGAAAATTTCTTTCATCAAAAAATCCATATATATAAAACCAATGAAAGTATTCGACTTCTTTCTTTTGGCACTATTTAGAGTCAAATCGGTCTAATGCCCCGCCCTATATAGTATAGTCAGGGGAAAGGATTCTACTTTTGATCTCCATCTCCCTTTAGCCTTAGTAGGTAGGCCGCCTCTCGTTAAAGAGTGAATTCATGAACATTGAGTAAAGATAGGCAAGACGTGACTTCTTACATTACACGGGTTTGGCTTGAAGACAGGGATCTGGCTATATAGATTTTCTTTTACGAGGGGATATCCGGGAAAGGATGTCATTACTTACTTTCTTACTGCCTTTCAAGTTTATAATAGATTCGATCTTGCTGCTAGGCGCATGTAGGTTTACTTATCCTCACCTTCCGTACCGTAGGCTTCTCACCGGCTGTCTTTCCTGGATCAACTGGTGCTCATAGGCAGGGACTAATGCTTAGCTTAATGAATGGCTCAAGCTAAAGATAATAGGACAAAGATTCAAGCCCCGCCCTATATAGTATAGTATAGTATAGTATAGTATAGTATAGTATAGTATAGTATAGTATAGTATAGTATAGTATAGTATAGTAAGGCGGTTAAAGATTCTATTCACTCCCCTACTAAGTCAAGGGGGATCGAGATTCAAGTAATCGTAATTTCCTATCACTCACTCAAGCTAATTGCATTTCCTCAGTTAAGCTCTTCCAAATCGGTTTGGCACCTCGATATCGGCTCTTCTCCACCTGGGGCTGGCTGTACTATGTTCCAAGAAAAAGGATTTTCTTACTTTTGAGACTGAGCACAAACCTCCTCTCCTTAACAGTCGAGTCTCCTTCGGACCCTGACTTAAGAGCTTTAATAGCTTAGCTCATCTTCGGGCATTTCGCCGTCTTGGTTGGTCGACAAGAGGGGTTGGGAATAGGAATAGTTGAAGAGCGAAGCAAACCTCCGGTGAAGGAGAGGAACCTTCGAACTTCAAAGTAAGAGCGAGGAGGAAGAAAAGGCCATTTACTATAGAGAGTCTGCCAGAAAATATTCATGATTTGGAAGCCCCTATCAGGATCGAGGGAAGGGGAAAGCCTGACCAGAAAGACTTTGAGCTTGCTTTGACTTTGGTTGCTTTACTTAGTAGGGGAGGAAAGCGACCCTCCAGAATATGGTCTACCTTACCCCGTCTCGGGCTTTCTAGATCCCTCAGAACATAGTCTTTCCAGCCTTTCCGGAGGTTCCGAACCTATGAGATTTCACCGGGCTTTCTTTTGTGAACTCTTTCGGTACTGCTTTTTGTTAGCAGCTCTTGATCTTGAAGGTGTGCTGGCTGATGAATCTCTTTCCGGGTTCTCTCTATCTGCCTTTCCTGGGTCCTGAAGTTCATTCTAGTCTGGCAAGGATGGAGGTTGAAGGAGAGTTGAACGAAGGGTCTACTCAAGCGAATGAGAGCGAGCAGAATAACAATAAGAGAATAGCCGTCCTCGAATTATGTTAGGGGGTCTTTCACTTTCAAATCGATATGAGATCCGAAGCCTTCATAAAATAGGGCATTCCTTAGCTTTACTTTAGAAGAGAAGGTAACCATATTCAAAGACGCAGCCATAGAGCATGAGCCTTCGTTGCTACTCTACTACTTATTTATAGCTATAGTTATCGCCCGATCCCGTATTAAGCCAGAAATAGATAGGGGGGGCAGGAAAGCAAGCGAAAGGAGGAAGGCCAGGAAACTCTTTAAGTTAAGCTCCGTTTGAAAAAGTCAATAAAGAAGTGAAGCCCTTTAAGAAGAAGCCGAGGCAAGCAAGAAGTAAGCCGTTTGGGGAAAGCTTTAGATTGGCTCATGCGAGAAGCTGAGGGAACCGAAGGTTGGCTCAAGAGAGTCCTTTACAGCCTAAGCTCAGAATGAATCAGAACTTGGGAGAAGAAAGACTCACAAGACAAGGCCTTTGGGCTTAGAACAAAGGGGAATCGAACTATGAAATTCAAGCAAGTAAGGGTATGGTGAAAGTCAGATGCGGAAGGTTCTTGATATCGGGTAGGTTCAATCGTCATCTGTCGCCTTATTCTAGTTCTAGCTAGCTGGTGCTGCTTGAAATGCGACATAAGGAAAAGGTTCAGAAGGACCTCCAGCTTGTATGGCGATTCTTTCTGCACTTCCCGGAAGATCCCTTCGTTTAAGAAAGAGCTCTCGCTCGCTAACTCTTCAACTATCCTCTATTTATTCTATTTTTATGTCCTAGCCAGAAATCGAAAAGGTGAAGGCAAAGGGACTAAGGATGCCAAAAAGACCGCTTTTTCATGCCAACAATCAATCCCAGGGAAAGAGGCCAAAAAGCTTTGACTAATAAATAAGAGTTTTAGGAACTTTTGCACTTGAAATTGCACTGATCCTTTATATGTTCATTTCATTATGACATTATGCCTCGCTTAGAAAGCTTTCACCAAGCACCGATCTCCAGGCTTCAGGCAAAAGTGAGAGTCCTAAAGCAGTCTGATTTGATAACCGGGGTAGTAGCCTTTCTTTATGCATGCAATAGTGAAGTTCATCTTGTCTTCCTTCTGAAAGAAAAGCGAAGAGCGAAGTAAAGTAAGTATGATTTGGCTAAAGTAGTAAAGACGCTTTAATTTGCCTTTAAGACCTGAGAGGCTATAATAATATATGTATTAGGCCTACTCCTGCAATTGCTCTTCTATTGTAGTCTACTCTATATTGGCATATTGGCTCGTAGCGGTAAGGGCTACTCTATCTTCTGTGATCGATATCGAAAGTAGATTGTATGGCCTCTTTCTGTCCAGAGAAATCGCAGCAAATCGAATTCACGATATTTTTCCGCTAGCACCTGACGAGCACGGAGAAAAACACTTTCTTCGTGATCCGCTTTCCCGGAAAGGACTTTGATTTCCAAAGTGCCGAAGCCTAACCCGAACTACTGGACTTTCACCACTCGACTTTCCTCGCTCCTGAAACAAGACTTATTCCAGACCTAGCGCCTTCCCGCACGCTATCTACTGTAACCGCGGTATTCGTTCTAACAGAAGGAACTTTACTTTGACTAACGGCCCCCTATAGGATCATTTTTTTTACATGTATAAAGGCAGTTTCAGTTTCAAACTTTCCCTTTCCTCACGAACCTACCGGAACTAGACCAGCTCCCGGAAGTACGGCAACTCTGATCTATGGCTTGAACTAGAAGCAAGCGAAAGAGGGAATTTTTCTAAGCCAAGCCGATCGCCTTACGCCTTGTATGTAGCTTTCCTTCCTTCCTCTCTCATTTACCTGACGTCACTTGTGTTTTTGCAACATCTTCGGTAAGTTCTGTGCTGGTCGTAGATCAGAAGGCGCGCCCTTATTAATTATAATAATAGGAATTGCCTCTTTCTATATGCCTACTAGTTCGGAGCCGCTTCTGCAAGGAAACGAACGTACCCAAGCTCGGAGGGAGGTCGGTGTCTTGGCTCCCAAAAGAGACAGGATAGCGTCATCCCCCTACTATAAGCAAAGCAGGTAATCCCGATTGTCTTTCTTTTGAATATGTATTCCTTCCTTTCTAACTTCTTCTACTTATTAGGAAGGGTGCTCCTGAAAGTCGATACCTTTGAGCTCGGACTCCAGCAAGAGTTCGAGCGTTGAAAGTATGCCCGAATGAGGATATGCAATAGAACAATGGAACCTGAAAGTTGGAACTGTTAGGCAAGCTGTCCAAGCATTAACGCTCGAACTCGAAGAAGAGCCTTTCCTAAAAGCGAGATTCTTTGATGTTGGTTCCCCCGGTTCTATGAATCAATCCAACTCGAACTCTAAGAAGTACCATATAGTCTCTCCCTATAGAAGACAGAAGAGAAAAGCTAGCGATTGAGACAGTTGAGACCGATACAGTACGAGACACGACCGATGACCGATTGCATCTTTAATTCCTTTAAATAGTTCCGATTCCAGATTCGCTGCTAACAAGGGCAATAATACTGCTTCAATACTTCAATCGATTCACTACTGATACAGTTGACAACAGAACTCGCTTACCTAATACTGAAATACAGAACTCGCTAAACTACAGATATCGCATTGAATACTTCAACTACTGAAACTGAAATGAACTACAGATATCGCGGAAGGCTTGATTAAGCTTTCTTATCGAGACTTGTTAGAGCTATCTATTCCTTCCTTATCTTCTCTCTTTAACAAGCTTTCTTTCTACAGATAAGTGCCAATAGATCGACGAAACTCCAGGTTGACTATCAGACAGATCTTTCACAGTACAGATCCGTTACAGTTTCCCGATTAAAGCGAGAAAAGCAATTCATTCTAAACCGCTATTCGTATGTGTACCGATTTCGAAATGCTTTCTCATAAGAATAGGGTACTCTATTGGGGAATAGTCTTATATAGTTCTTTACTCTACGCTAATAAAATAAGTTAGTAGACTAGCTGAGCTCTTCCAGGGGGATACTCTAACCTATACAGTAATCGCACTATATGTCTTTCATTTGATCCATAACCCCCTTTCCACCTTCCCCCCTGTACTTGCGACTCTTACCATCAAAGAGATTCCTTATTCCCTCTTACTCCCGATTGCTAGAGTTTCCCGATACAGAACAGGAACTTCACTCATACTTCAACAACTGGCTTATTTTATTAGCGTACTGCTACTGCTTTTTTTTGCTTCTTACCGCTTATGCTTAAGCCTAGAAAGATCTTGCAGACAGTCATGCCAGCTTTCCTCATTCACTTTCGCTACCATTCCTATCCTATTGTACGTTTATTTCCCTATGGTATATCCGCCTAGAAGATCGATTCGCCTTACCCGATTCCCAATTGCAAGGGAGAGATGGCCGGGGATCACACTATTGAATTCAAGGCATCGCTATCGAACAAGCAAGTGATTGCGCCTACCTATCGACCGATGCCAGCTCGACCAATTACGACAGTTGCAGTTGATACCGATACAGTTTCCGACAGACTAGAGTCATGGGGGGAGAGCGATGAACTTCCTACCTCAACTTCAATCGGTAAACTAAGTACTTCAACTTCAAGAAGTACTTCAACTACTGAAATTAACGACTTCAACTTCAATGGATAAACCTACTTCTCATACTAAATGAACTTCTTTACGAATCACTTTATTTGACTTTTCTAAAGTGGAATTCCAGAGTAAAGGCTTAGTTGTTTACTTTTATAGAAGCTAAGGCAAGAAGTAAATCGCTTTCAGTTTCTCTTGCTTCTTTGGCTAGTTCAGTACGAGTGGCAGGCGCAAACTGGCACAGGCAATACGGTATAATAGGCGATTGAAGTAAGAAAGTCAAGCTTTTGCCAGAGGATGAGTCTTTCAAGTATCGGTAACATTCCCTTTTTCAAAGTCTAGTACGCTAGGGACTCTCCTCAAGTGAAGAAAACAAAACGGGAGGCAAAATGAGTTGAGTCTAGCATTCCTGTGCATATCCCTTATTTTTCAAATGGAATAGTTTGATTTCCGTCTGTTAATTCAATATGCTCTTCCCGCTTAGGTTAGCTGTACTCTCGTGTAGCAGTTAACGCTTGGTGGATAGGGCGAATCCCATCCAACAATAGATCGATGCTTGTTTGCTTCCTTAATGAATGCAATTCCCTGAATCACTCTCTATCTCCGGCCCTTGCCATTAGTTAGCTCGCACTTCCCTTGCTTGCCCTTCTTTTCACTAGCAAGGTCCCCTTCCGCGTACCTAATATTCGGCCTATTCTCCCCACTCTGATCGCTATAATGCCCAACCAATATCGACATCTCAAGCTCACCAGGAATGCTTCGAACTAGACGAAACACTAAATATACCAAACTCAAGTTAGAACACCTGTAGGGTTAGAAGCAGACGGAAAACCAGGAAAGCTCACTTGGTCTACCGAGGGCCGGGAACCCTCCAACAATTATCCTATAGGGGGCCGTAGCGAAGAAGGGAGAAATTGCTGCCAGCTACCTACCAGTTCCACCTAGGCGGGTTTGAAAGCTCTTTATAAGCCTAGAAGATATTGCTTTCACAGGCTTGTTACTACAGATAAATGCCCTACGAGAGAGACTTCTTCCAGGTATAGTATCTACGACCTCCTCTTGCTTTTGCTTTGCCCCTTCTTTCCGAGAGCCCCTCGCGCATCAAGGGGGATATATTCAAAAATAAAATCGTTTAACGTATTGACTGATTGCACCCGCCTATGATAGCATAAAGCGCCTACCGAATGCTTGCTCTAACAATTGGCTAGTCTATTTGGGGATAGACTAAAGATGTCCCCTATATGATACGCTACTCCCTTACTTAATTGAAAGGAGCCTGAGGTAAGGATTCAAGCGAGGAATCCTTGAGAAAGGAAAGAAAGAAAGGAGGAGTGGCCTTATAGAAGGTTGGGGCATTAGAGAAGGCGCAATCAGTGAAGATGCAAGCAAGCTAAGGAACATATGCCATAAAGCAAAGTGATAGGTCGGCGGATGCAGATAGGGGCATTGGTAAACCAGCTGTCATTTCTTCAATCGCTCTTCCCGGTCGAGCTGGAATTAGTCTTTCTACGGGCATTTATATGTAGTCAAAATACTTTTGAAAGCTAGCAAATTACCTTGTCTTTATCATGCACTAAACATGATATAGAAATGCTTTCTTTTAAGCCTACAGATGGAATGACTTTAATAGACGCAATCAGTAAAGCAAGAAATTCGGTGGAGTTCTTTCCACTTCCTTTCCCGCCTTTGAGCTCAATCAATCAGTACACGAACGAATACCAATTCCCTTAATGGAAATATATAGATTTGAATTCAATAAAGTCTTCCGGAAAGGCTATAGCTTTAAAGAAGCTACCTGCCCTGGAATCGAGAATCTGTCAAATCCCTTGCTTCAAAGTACTTCTGTCTTTATCGCTATAGGGCATCGGCTGTCAGCTCTCTGTCCAACCTCTATCACTAATCCGGAATGTGGAACTGGTAAAGGTCCCTTGCTTTAGTCTTAGTCCCTGCCCCTAGCCTTTCTCTAGTTTTTGAATGCGTCTCCTTCCGTTATGGCTAGCTCTTCTTCTAGTAGCAGTAGCTCTTCCGTTATGAGTCAATCTCTCTCTCCGCTAGTTGTTAGCTGGTCTGGTCCAAGCGCGAATCTCTCTTGAAATAGATCTTCCAGTCGCTCTTCTGGATCAATCGCTTTGGTGAATCGATCTTCTTTGAAATGAGATCTCTCTCTTCTTGCCCTGTCTTCGGCCCTGTAACTGGCCCTTGTTGAGATAGGGCAATCGGTCTACGAATGAATGACTTTCTTTCCTGCCCTTGTTAGCAGCTCTATCGGCGTGCTGTCTTTCCTTTCTCGGTCTATGGAAAAGGGTGTGCCACAAGGGGGGTGTAGGGAAAAGGAATCATAGGGCTGGCGATAGGTCCTTCGGTAAGCAGCATTCCTCTAGTTCTAGTTGCTCCTTCTGTTATTTCATCTCGTAGGCCTATTTGTTTAAGCAAAAGCCGTGTTAAAGCAATCGAATAGGGCTTCCTACCTATAGGCTTCCTTAACATGCTCAAATTCAGGCTCAATAAGGCAAAGGGATATCGATCTGCTGTTTAGCGAATCGAATCTCTCCGTTGCCTTGTTATAGCTGTACTGTTATCTATCGGTCTGAAGTTCACTCTTCAATCGCTTGTTCAATCTCTCTGATCTTCCCTTGTTAGCTAATATGTCACAGAACTGCATTGAAATTTACGGAGTTTATGTCTTTTTTTCTAGAAAATGGTCCATTTTACTAATAACATCGAAAAAGAATTCCTTTTCTTGTATGTAATATACCCCACACCACGCTCATTCCTTACTTCAAGTGGGAGTGGCATCGGTCCCGTTCATGCCCTGGAATAACTTTGATGAATTGCACATTTATGAGCCGAGTTTACACGAGATTATGATCATCCGGTATTAGAGGGAAATTCACCCTATATCCAATATAGTAGCTCTATAACTATAGCATAAGTGGGAGATGGTATGGTAGCCACCATGAAGTAGGTGGGGAGGGAAATGGATTTGTAAGTACGTGCAGGAGGTGAGGATTTCTGGTGAATGATGATTTGAAATAGCCAACTGGAGTAGTAGGCAGAACAGGGTCGGCGGTTGAGTTAGGCGCTTTCGCTTCCCTCTTTTTAATAATACATGGTAGTCGGGGAGCCAGGCACATAGAGATAGGGACATCCACCGGTAAGCCAATTATTACAATAATTCCATAAGAACATGGGGAAGCCAGCACGCGGTACACAGCATGCAGAGAGAAAAAAAAATCAATACAAGTAGTGGGGAAG